ATAATTACTATGTGATAACATATTTTATTTTCACTTTCTAAACTTTATAAAATGAATACAAACATAGAAAAAATATAGAATGTCCAATATTTATTATTTATTTCATATTCTAGTATATCTACTATATATAACATCAAAAACAGAATAATTAACAGAATAATTGGAAGATAGGGATTATTATAGTAAATAGAATAATATTTCGATCGATTTATCAAATCATTTCTCAAATTTTTCTCCATAAAACGAAAACAATATCTTCATTTGTATAGTAATTAATAAAAAAAAAATAGTAAGATTCTCTTGTTTTTTTAGTTTTGAATTAAAATACCATTTTTTTTTTATTAATTACTATATATCTTTCTATATGTTATTATTATTATATTTTATATAATTATATTACTCTTTTTTCTATATATTCTTTCATCTTATTTATAGAATACGTTATCTTTCGATAATAGTATAATCTATGTAGATAGAATATATGTAGAATAGTATATAGAAAATAGTATTTTAAATACTATTTTCTTATAATTAAGATGAAATATGTATAATGTATATATTAATATTAATGTATATATAATAATGTATGTATAGATTTATACATTAGAGTTCTATTCTAAAAAATTGGATGGATTATCCAATTTTTTTTGATAAGTAATTCGAAATTCAATATTTTTATGGAATTCCGAAATGAATGTCGAATTCTAAATTCATAAATGGATTTTTGATTTTAGTTTTGTTATTATGTATCTGTCGAAAAAAAAAAGAATCGAACGTTTGAGTATTCAAAATTCAATCAAAAAATGATAGAAGAAGGGACAGATAAAATAGAGATATATGTGGTATATATCTCGTTATATTGAATTGCGAATACAGAGATAATAGAATCATTTCTGATTCGACCAAATATGGGTAATGGGTATCCGATATAGATGAAAGAAAATCAATAAAACAAATAGAAAAATCGAAGGAAACTTTTTTCAATACGGGAATAGGTCTCTAATAAAAGTTTCGGCATATAATTTAATTCTGATAATACAAATAAAAAAACATCCTAATGAGATCCCAAGCTCAAAGAAAAAAAGGGGGATATGGCGAAATTGGTAGACGCTACGGACTTAATTGGATTGAGCCTTGGTATGGAAACTTACCGAGTGAAAATTTTCAAATTCAGAGAAACCCCGGAATTCACAATGGGCAATCCTGAGCCAAATCCTGCTTTCCGAAAACAAACAAATAAAAGTTCAGCAAAGTGAAAATAAAAAAAGGATAGGTGCAGAGACTCAACGGAAGCTATTCTAACAAATGGAGTTGACACTATTTCCTTTCGTAGTAGGAAATGAATCCTTCTATCCAAATTCCGGAAAGGATCAAGGATAAACATATATCTCTTTATATATGTTATACATATGTACTGAGATCAAATCAGTCACTCCACCATAGTCTGATGGATCTTTTGAAGAACTGATTAATCAGACGAGAATAAAGATAGAGTCCCATTCTACATGTCAATACCGACACCAATGAAATTTTTTGTAAGAGGAAAATCCGTCGACTTTAGAAATCGTGAGGGTTCAAGTCCCTCTATCCCCAATAAGCCTATTTAATTCTCTAATTTTTTATACTCTATATCCTATTTTTTTTATGATAAACGTACGTACAAATGAACATCTTATCTTGGAGTAAAGAACCCTCATATGAATAATTAACAATACATAATCATTACTACTACTGAAATTTACTTAAGTATTTTTTTTTAGTTGACATAGACTCAAGTAATTTCTTAAAATAAAATGAGAATGGTGCGTCAAGACAAGAATGGTCGGGATAGCTCAGCAGGTAGAGCAGAGGACTGAAAATCCTCGTGTCACCAGTTCAAATCTGGTTCCCGGCGATTCATTTATATGAGTATCTATTCCCATATTCATTTTAAGGAATTGGGGAATAGATATATATATTAGCGGTCTTGATCATCCTAGATAATTTATCTAGGTGCCCCGAGATATGCTCTTTCTGGATCAAGCATACCTAGATGTATATTCTAGGTATATAAAGTATGTAAATTATTTGATTTTGTTTCTCTTTTTTCTGCGCTCCAAAAAGAATGTGAATATTTCAACAATATTCAAATGGTAAAATTAGTTGGTTGAAAGACCAAAAAGTAAAATCTAGGGTCGGAATATTCCAAATTCATCTCAGATATATTACAAATAAATCTGGTCCATTTCTTTGTATTTTGTATTTTCTTCATTTCTTTGATCATACTTTCTTTTTATTTTTCGTAACCAGATATATAATTGATGTTGATGTGTATCTTACATAGTTAATCATGCAGAATTTTATCAGTTCATCCTATTGGCTTAGCTCATCCGAAATAAGTATCGTTCCAATTTTAGAATCTCAATGAATCCCTATATTATTGTCTTATTTATCTCAAATAAGATAGGAATGAAACCTCAATTATTATGTCTGATTTAACTTCCATTATTTTGTCTAATCT